TAAATCTTCCTGTTGCTGGGATGGACCCTTTTGTTGATGAAGAGATAGCGCCAATTTCCTTCACAAGTGCTTCGATGTTACGAGAAATCCTCGAACGTCGAGAATCCCACGACGAATGTCAGGGCTTCCGCTCCTGTAGGGATGAATGGAATGGGGCGGCAAGTAAACTACTTCTCTTCCTAGTTATATCTTCCTGTAGTTCCTGTAAGCCACGGAATGCTGCGAGAAAACTTTCGAGCGAAATGCAGTAGAGGAGGTGGTGAATCAGAGAAGGAAGGAAAAATAACCAGCTCCCAGAAAAGACAGATCAGAATTCCCTGGCGACAGCTCAATTATAAGGTTTAGGAACTTCCTCGAAAGGATGTCACTTGATCCATATCCCCCTCAACACAACATGGAAAGAAGATGGATTCTCCATCTTCCTCTGTTCAGCACTGACTGTTTTTGGGATTCATTCACTGTTGAGGGATTCCTGCTAGTGGAGTATCGATTCAATGGAGAAGGGATCAGTAATAAGGAATGCCTCTGATCTGACCGACCTCACGAATGCTCGTAACCCGAACCACCCTACTGCCTGCCCTCGATCCTTTCTATTAGAAGGCGGCTCCGCTTGGGCCTCCTTAGATAATGAATGGTTGAGTACTCTTACCCCACTTAGATAGGGAATGCCCCCAACTTAGAGCGTAGTACGGGCGAAAACACTTGCTTGACTCATTCTCGGGTGACATAAAAAACAACGGGGGTAGATTATCGATATGAAAAGCCACGGGAGGTGGATTGATAATTACGGAAATCGCCTTGGAGTGGGTGCCTATCTGACCTCATCCCCCGACCTGTCTTTAACATTGAATGACAGTTCCCGAAAGGTCTTGCCCCTATCCTGAATAAGAAAAATAGACAATTGAGCACTTTCGTTGATCATCCCCCCATCCTGTTTTATCTCATAGCTGACATCGAATTAAAGGTCAATCGCTGTCGATCGATTCGCTGAGAGGTTTTCCTTTTTTCCCTTTACTAACAATTCTCATTCCCCCATACTGCAGTTGGACAGCTCAGTTGGTGGGATCGTCAGATCGGAACTGCCCTATGGATAAATTACTCCAAGAACTTATGAGATCAGATGGGGGTGAGCACTTACAGTTTTCTTAGGACCTTTAGATCCCTACTTGCTTTTAGTGCTACTAACCACTTTGCCTTTTTACCAACCTTGGAGAGACCGGCTTACCTTAACTTATAACATTGTACGGGTGTTCACATGGAATGGAGAGAGCATTCATTGTTGGACCGGACGGACCAGCGTTCGACAACACACTAACACTTGCTTAAATCATGCTTTGTTGGTATGGCATTCTTCCTATGAACCCTTTACCCTTGCCTTACCTTTGATTAAGTCCATACAACCTATGACCTTCAGAGCTAGGCATGTTAGCCCTAGACCACTTTCAGAGCTAATTGCCTTAGTGCGTTGGAGGGTTACTTTACCTTTCAGAACCGGATCACCTTACTCTTGACTTTCTTACTGCTTTCACCCTAGGAGATGGATTGATGCCCAACCCATCGATGATTCCAGCCAGGAAAGAAAGATCCGCAGAACGGGCAATGGACTCTCTTTAGGAAGAAATGAAAGACTGGCTAGCTCATCTTGGCTTGGATCAGGAAGGGTCCAACCTATTCTATTACACAACCGAGTCTCTGAAACAATCAGTTTAGACTAAGATGTCCTCCTACTAAGGCCTTAGACCATCTCGAGCGAAGGTTTTGATTACTCCCTTATGCAGCCTAGAAGCGCTGGGAAGGTATTCTGAAACATATACAAAAAGAACCTATGAGGAAGACCTTGCTCTCAACATAAGAGAAGGAAGCTACAACTATTGGGATAGCAGCTACGACTATCGAGTGAGTAAGAAAAGGAACTGTATTAGCAGTGGGCGCATCTTCGTCAAATATTTTCAAATGGAATGCAAAATGGACTCTTTCCTTTACCTTTCTTAGTGAGATGAGCCTTGATGGATCTAAGACTTCTTAGCGGAGGTTTCATATTAGTAGGCGTATTTCCCACTACTCCCTTTAGGAAGAAGCGAGCTTAAGTAGGTAGGTTCATATTTCTGGGATCCTTTCAACATGAGTAGGTGTATGAGTTCAACCTTCCCTAGCCTTCCTCTCCGCAAAGACTCTTTGTACTTGACCGTTCTTGTCAACGTACTTGAAACACTGGTGCAAAGTGGAAGGTACAATGCCGTTTGCATGGATCCACGGCCTTCCCAGCAAAAGGCTGTTGTAAGTCTCGTTCTCGATCACGTAGCAAGTGACTTCTGTCTTAAGATCTGCAATCTGGCACTTGAGGCGAATCTTGCCCATAGCTTTCTGAGACTCAGCGTTGTACCCTGGGTCTTAGTGCTGCTCAGCTTCCTGGTGAGTATCCCGACCTTCCTTACCGTTTTTAGGGGTATAACATTTAGGGATTCCCCCGGATCTACTTGCACTTGGCGGAGTTTGACTTCACCAATCTATCCTGAAAGGTACAGTGGACGATTATGGTGAAGGTCCCCTAACAACAAGTCTTCTCGAGAAAATGTGAGGTCTGGCTCCTCCGCCTTCATCTTCTATTGTATGCCTCGGTTCTCTTCTTGAGGTACATCATTCACTTGTATCTGGTGTTCTAATTTTGAGTGGGGGTGCATACTTATCGGCTTCTGATAGAGCCTTGACCTTGTCGGATGTCAGGTGACAACCTCAACAAGTCATACATGGTAATTCTAGCTGGGACATTAGCGAGTTGTGCTAAAAAATCATAATCGAAAGGCTCATCTAAGCCGGGCAATGCTTTATTCTTCACCGTGGGGTTTACATTCGACCGTCTCGGGACATTTTCGGTGGTAATCAAGCCCAGAGCGGGTTCCGTCTACATCATTTACACTGACTAGGGTCGGTGTCTCTTCAGAATCAGACTTTGAAGCGTCCTCAACCCCAAGACGGATATGGCACACTGACCATGTTACAGGACTGTACAAGTGACATAGGCAAGAAATCTCCAAGTGTCATAGGGGTTCTAGCAGTGCCCCCGGTACTTTTGACGGAAGGGGAGAGAGAGACCTACTCGCCAATGTAGGGGGTTACCTACCGGTAGTCTAGGAAACTAGTTCATAATAGAGAGGCGGACTCAAACGAAAAGTAAGGGAAAGCCCAGTCAGAACAAAAGCAATGAATTCCTCTATTAGATAGGAGAGAGAGGGAAGAACCGATTCTATTCCAAAATCAGTTGTTGACTACGATGTGCAGCTACTAGAGGGTCATTCCTATACAGGAGATGCACCAATTAATGCGTATAGCAGATAGTACGCAGGATGAACACAACCCTATTAGGTTACAAAACTCAAATCTATTTGTTGCACTAAAGGGGCAGATACAAGACTTATGCCTTTAGGCAGGAGGAGCGCCTGGGCTTGGGCTCTCTCGATCCATAGCAACTGGGAGAGGGGATGGCGGAACTTAAACCAGTACTTGTCTGGCATGGCCGGTTTAAGAATTCCTTATAGAGATAGAGCTAGAAGCGCGGTTAAGCTATCACGCTTAGTGACTTCAACAAACTAGCACCCTAGGGAAGAATCTTGGTCCAACCCGAAAGGAAAGCTACTTTAAGAAGAAAACCGAGGGGTTTCGTCTTTGAATAGTTACCCAGGAAAGCAAGATGCTATGGAAGGAGGGAAACCCGCTAACTACGATTTCATAGTTACCTTACCCTGGTAAACCCGACACCTATGAGGATATCCGGGGCATTGTCCTCACTTTCGGGAGAAATGCACGACTTGATAGCTCATCTGCAGCCCTTCTCTTGCTCGGGCGATAGAAGCACACTCCAGAGACCTGCCCACTTAGTGACATAAACAAAGAAGCTCCCTGGGGCAAGGAAAGTTAGCCACCTCTTTCACCCTCGGAGGGGCTTCCTTCGATAGAGGATTGGGAAAGGCATTACTACTATATGACTTGGCAGGTTTAATCATTCTTCCACCTCGAGGGATCGATGCGGGAAGGGGACTTTCCACTATATGAGCTAGGAAACCCCGTCTTTTGAATGAATTAACAAACCTTTTCCCTCCGTGGAGTGAGATCATCACGAGAAGGTTTTAGAAAACCCGGGATTTTCGCTTAAAGACCGATTTCTCTCCGTAGACTCAGATAAAAATCGAATCGTTTTGAAAACACCGTTTTTTTGGCTTAAAAAGACGCGATTTACGAAAGAACAAGAACAAAGAAGAAGCGGGGAAGCCTTATTCAATCAACTACAATAAAAAGAAGGACAGGCCTGCACCTAGGAAGAAATCCAAAACGTCGAGGGTGGCTCACAACCTATTTTTTATATTACACAATTAGTTGTGGATATAGTCAACCTCCTACTAAGAGAGGGAGACCAATCTCCAGGAAAGGGGAAGCTACCTACCCTTAAGAGCTAGGAGCGCTCTTAGGCGATCCTGCTTATTCACGTGAGCAAACTCAATCCCGTGGGGTAGAAAGGGCGGACCCTTGGCCTTGGGGACAAGAACAAATGGCGCGAATGAGCAAGCAGCCTTCTTTATTGAGCGGGAAGTAAAGGAAAGGCCCTGCTAGGTCTAGACTAACAAAGCCCAACCCGCCCTTTTCATTAGCTGCTGGAGAAAGAAAGCGTAGGGTGTGGTCTCTCAATAGACTAAATTAGGTAGTCCTGGGGCGAGACCCTCTTAGTCGAGCTCTTTTATTAATAGATCCGGGCTTGGGGTACCTTTCTCTCAACTTTCAGTACAGGGCAGCTATCCATAGCCTACCTAACAACAACCCGAACCACCCCTATTTATTAATTATTAACAGCAGAGCCCCGGAGCTCGGAGAGAGCTACTACTAACAGCTGCAAGCGAGAAAGAGCCGGAAGAGCTAGTCGCCTGAGTCTTGACTGGGACTTTTACCCTAGCTGGGACAATCCAAAATTGGGCCAATCAGCAACCGGCACCACGTATGTAGCGGTAAGAAATGAAGGGCTATCTTTCCTCATGGGTCAAGAACAAAGGGAACGAAGGATCCGTAGGCAAATCTCTACTTATATAAATGAATGCGCGAGCACGGACGCCAAAGCTAAATCACTTGGGGTGGGGGCAACATATCGCAACGTCGAAGTACAAGGAAGAACAAGCAGACTCAAACGTCTGAAACACGTCTGATGAACCTGACCCACGTACCACTTGAATCGGCGAACAACCGAACCCTACGGGATATTAAGTTAAGTTAAAAACTGCAATCGCTTATCCTCGGTCGCAGATAGCAGCGACTCCCCTGCGCTAACAACGAGAAGGTAGCCGGAGGAAAAGATTCTCCCTATCTTGACTTCTCTTGGGGATTCACTCGGCGAGAGAGCCTTTCTTGTATTAATACAAATACAACCCATTTTGTGAAACTCATTTTTTGTTCTTCGGCAACAGAAGGAGTAAGACGGGGGTACCGGAATCCATATCGGGACAGACGGAGGAATGACAACTAAATAGCGTACGCTGCGTCGGATACTAGATATAGGTACTAGAGAGAGGCCCAGGCGGGAGAGAAGAAGGGATTCTTACAGAGTGCTCTATCCCTAGAAGAGCATACCATTTTAAACAGACTATTTTCAAAAGATAGTATGCTAGAAAATGGTATGGTACCTGGAAAGGACAGCCCTTCGACCAGTCCTTCCTCAGGTCAGTCATGGCGGGCAGGGGAAGAACTACTTGATTTAGTTAGTTCACGAGTTAGCAAGATCAATAAATAGGGAAAGAGCGAACTTCCTTCTTAGGCCTATCGTGAAAGGTCTTCTGCTCGATGCTCGTACAGAAAAGGAGCCTAGCCCCCTTTCGCTCGCTGCCGGGTTTAAGAAGTCCTAAAGAAAGACCCCTTGCCCCATCCAGCTCTCCCAACTACAAAGAGAAGACAGCCTAGCGCTACTAGGCAAGAAGAGCTAACAGCTAATACATTATTATCTCTCCTAGTGATCTACGACAACCCCCAGAGCAGGAATGAAAACCTTGCTTGGGGGATCGGATCCACCAAAGCCCATTCGCCTAGCAAGAGGAAGAGCAAGACCGGAGAGAGAGAATTAGTTAGAATCTATCCTAGCGTGCTCTAAACCTACAGTCAACTAGCTACTTGCCTCAGTTGTCTCCTCAAAGAAGCGTGCCCCATACCGACTACAAAAGGAATTATTAAACGTCCCTACATTCCAGACGAGAGAGCTCAAGTCTGATTAGCCTGATCCACCATCTCGAAATGGAGACTATGAGAAAGCAACCCACCTTATCCAGCTAGCAAGGGAAGAGAGGCTCGTTCCATGTTAGCAGCTCGTCTTTTTTCTATTGGGACTGGTACCGTCCACAGGGAGCCGGCGGGCTCTAGCGTAGGAGAGGATCGACAGGCCCAATACAAGGAGTCAGAGTTTTTGGTGGTCTAGTGGAACTTGGCTAAGGGAGTGACTTATGGGTGTAACAAGACCCCACTGAAGACAAACACAATCCAGAAAGAAATATCATAACCTTGGTACTGAATACAGTCCCCGAGTCCATGTCGTGATAATAGAAAAAGTACCGCCTGGATGTAGCTGTAGTTAGTCTAGCCCGAGGCCCCCAAAAAAAGCTGGGGAACCAGGGCTCTGATCGCAACCAGGTTCTATTTTTTTCATCGAGCCGAAAAAAAAAGAAAAGAAGAAGAGAGAAGAAAGTATCAGCAACAACTGGTTTTATTACGGGACAGCTCATGATGTTCATATCGATCTATTATGCGCCTCTGCATCTAGCATTGGGTAGACCTCATACAATAACTGTCCTAGCTCTACCGTATCTTTTGTTTCATTTCTTCTGGAACAATCACAAACACTTTTTTGATTAATAGCGGAAGAGGAGTTGGAACATAAAAAAAGATTTGCTATGAGTGCACAGAAGAATTTCTTAGATTGGGACATGAAAATGAGGAGATTCAAACGGATAGAAGAACAAAGGCTAGAAAAGACAAGGCCCATAAGGCTTTGGAGGCCCTTCTTAGTTTTCTATACCATTTTTGAGCTTGAGATGCGGGAAAGGATAAAAAGGAGAGCGAAATTCCTACCGGATCCACAAGAAAGAATGACTGAGCTAGCGGATGTCACGAAAAGGTCAATTCCAAGATTCAAAGAGGTAAGCCCCATAATCGTAAGAAAGTGGGCCTTCAAAAGAAAGATCACCTTAGGATTGTCTATGTGCTTCAGTCTTGCATTTCTTTCCTGGTGGGCATACATGCCCGAGCAACTACTCACACAACCATTAGCTTACTTAAAGCCAGAGTACGTACATTTGGTCAATGACACCAAAGTTGACCAGATATGTGAATAGCACAACTCAGGGTTCATATGTATGTGTGATGAGCAGCATATTCACACCGAAGTAGCAAGCGCTTTTGAAAAAGATGAGCTTTACGACCCCCTTGGCATAAAGTTCCTCCACCGAATTGTAGTAGTGAATCAAGAAGTAGACCATTATCTCGGCAATAATGAGCCAAGTTAGTATTTGCAGTGAATCCCCCTGTTAAGTAGTCATGCATTATGACTCCCAATTCTCGGGCGAATAAAGCCCTTTTGATCATTTCTTCGCATGTCCTGCAGTAGCATTCAAGTAATGCCCTTTTCTTTCACCGGTTTCAGCCTGTGCTTTCTAAATTGCTTCGGCACAAAACAAAAGAAGACAGGGTCTCGCATAAATGGTTGGGAGTTCACGTTTTCATCATCTTTGGTCAAATCCACCACGTAGACATTCATAAACTGCTCTACCGTAGTTCTTAGCGTTGGCGGATAAGCCCAATTTAGGTTTAATAGTACATCCCAATAGGGGACCTTCTTCAATTATTTCTCTCTTTCAACTTGGATGCCATGAGGTGGGCCTTGGAAAGCTTTAGAATAAGCAGGAGGGATTCGCAGATCCTCTAGACGTAGAGCGCGCAGGGCTTTGAACCCAAATCAAAAAATGACCCACAATCGAAGTAAAGATCTTAGTAAGAGGAGACTTCAAAAAGGGCTAAGGGGTAAGCTACATAAGCAAGATATTGATTTTCTTCTACAGCGACGGGCTCGATGTGGTAGCATCGTCCTTTGTAACGATCAAGGCGGGTAGTAAGCCCAGCGGTCCACACAGTTGTCCATGTACCAGTAGAAGATTCAGCAGCTACCGCGGCCCCTCCTTCCTCAGGCGGAACCCCGGGTTAAGGAATGACTCGGAATGCTGCCAAGATCTCAGTCTCTTTGGTTGGATAAGATGGGCTAAATCTATTTGCTAAAATACGAAATAAGAGCCGATGAGATAGAAAAAGAATGAATCGTAAATAGAGTCCAGGTTCGAATTCCATAGATAATATGGATGGTCTTGCCTATAATGATAGACAAATGAAAGACTTTCCTCAAGATTTTGATTCATAGACTTGAGATTTGGAAAATGGCTTGGTTGAACTTCATTGAAGTGGAATAAGTAAAGAATTGAATTGCGGATGGTACCAACCTAAATCGATTGCTAACTCTTCTTTCTTATTGACTTACAAAATCGATTGCTAACTCCCATTTCTTATTGACTTAAGCAGCGATCAACTTGCTATCGTTTTGAATTCGATCATTTTCGCAACAAAAAGAGAATTGTGAAATATTTCACACTTTCTTATTCTTAATAGAATAGAAGAAAGCCTACGACCGTTTAGAATGGGCTTTCCACGCTTGTTTGAAAAAAGAGAAAGCTGGGACGTCTCGCTCAAATCATTGGTCCGGTACTAGATGTAGACTTTACCCCGGGCAAGATGCCTAGCCTAAGATTGACTTTAGAACGCCCCTCGTAGTTAAAGTGTTGGGTCAAGAAAGATTAATGTGACTTGGTGAAGTACAGCAATTATTAGGAAAAATGGGAGTGTTGGCTCTAGCCTAGCTATGAGTGCTAGAGATGGTCTAATGAGAGGAATGGAAGTGATTGACACGGAAGCTCTCCTCTCAGTCTTCCAGTCGGCGGAGCTACTCTAGGACTTCAACGTGCTTGGAGAGCCTCTTTCTAGTTTAGGTCCTCGAGGTAAGAGACTCGCGCAAGATCTCCTATTCATAAACTATTCCACAGGATCTCCCTCCTATTCATCAATCTGCGCCTGCCTTTATACAACTCGTGAAGGAACTTCTTTACATGGGGAAATTTCATAGAAATAGAAAATGCTGTCTTTTTGAAAGAGGAATTCAGGAAGATTCAAGTAGTAGATCTTTGAGCCCCTTATCGTCGTGGAGGATAAAAAGGACTCTTCGGGGGTGGGTCAAAGAAAGAGTACTCATTATGGAATTGATCAAGAAGATTGCCAAACCAAAGCTCATGGAAGGCTATCCCTATTTGGCGGAGTAGGTGAACGTACTCGTGAAGTAAATGAATGATCTTTACATGGAAATGAAAGAATCTGGAGTGAGAGGAGGAGGAGTCATTAGTCTAAGGGCGGGAAGAGATTGCAGAATCAAAATCGAGTCTACGGTCAGATGAATGAACCGCCGGGAGCTCGTATGAGAGTTGCTTTGACTGCCCTAACTATGCTATGGCGGAATCTTTCCGAGATCTTAATGAGTACTTCTATTTTTCGAAAATATATATATTCCCTTTCGTCCAAGCAGGATCTGAAGTATCCGCCTTATCTTCTTTATTGGGTAGAATGCCTTCCGCTCTGGGTTATCCAGCCAGCCTTAGTCCCGCGAAATGCCTTCTTTACAAGCGTTAGAAGAAAGAATGACTTCTATTCTACCAAAGAGGGTTCCATAACTTCTATTCAAGCAGTTTAGGTACCTGCATTTGATTTGACCGACCCTGCTCCTGCCACGACATTTGCACATTTAGATGCTACTACCGTACTATCAAGAGGATTAGCTGCCAAGCCAAAGAAGAAAGAACAATAAGATTAGCTTCCAAAGAAAGGGCTATCTATCCAGCGGTAGATCCTTTAGACTCAACGTCAACTATGCTCCAACCTCGGATCGCCTTGGTGAGGAAGATTATGAAAGAAACTGCCCAAAGAGTGAAGCAAACTTGACAAGGTTACAAAGAACTTCAGGACACATTCTCTATTATAGCGGTTGGACGAATTATACGAAGAGGATCGCTTAACCGTAGCAAGAGCGCGAAAAAAGGAAAGGAGCCTTTCTTATCACAAGCCTTTTTCGTAGCAGAAGTCTTTACAGGTTCCCCGGGAAAAGAGGTTGGTCTAGCAGAAAGCAAGACGAGAGGGCAAGAAAGAATTCTATTTATATTATAGGCTTGACTTTAACCAGAAAGAATGAGAGGCTTTCAATTGATCCTTTCTTTCCGGAGAATGAGATGGTCTTCCTGAACACTTTCTTTGGTGGGAAAGAGAAGCTACTGCGAAGGCTACGAACTTCGAAATGGAGGAGAGCAAATGGAAGAACTTCAATCTCTTTGTGTACTGACCCCTACCCCTCTAATCGAATCTTCTTTGGGATTCAGAAGTGAAAGAAAGAATTCATTCTACCCGCCTTAGTGGGCAAATTGGCCTATTACCAAATCACGCGCCTATTGCCACAGCGCCCAGCCCTAGAAATAGGTCTTTTGAGAATACACGCCTTAACGACCAATGGTTAACGATGGCTCTGATGGATCCTTTTTCTAGAATAGGAAAGAATGAGATTGACTCTTTTGGAGGAAAGAAGGGGATAACTATTATAGTCAATCATGCGGAGAAGAAGGGTAGTGACATTGATATCCACAAGAAGGTCAGCAAACTCTTGATATAGCGGAAACTACGAACTTGAGGAAAGCGGAAGGCAAAAAAGATTGAGGCAAATCTAGCTATCATCCGAGGCTTACAGACGCTGTTTTGAGAGTAGCTAGGCAGCTAAGCCATTGGAAGGAGTAGTTCCGCTCTCTTCATTCATTGAATAAGGAAATGGGTCTGATTTTCTATAGTTTGGAATAGATTTCGCCGCATGGTGACAATGTACTCGACCGGTCGCCTGGGGACTAGATGGTAGGATCTGCTAGCATGTGATGTTTGGAGATCGGGATTACCTGTTGATGCGGTAGATGAGGTCTTTGCTTTTCCTGTTAGAGAATGAGTTGCTGAAGAATGAGTTGTTAGCCTTACAGAATGCGCTGCACATCTATCATTCTATAGTAATGTCGGCTCTCCCGCTGTTGGTGGTTTAGTTGTAGTAAGGGCGGTAGGATTAAGATTAGGAGATTGATTGAGTGAAGTAGGGTTCGGTGAAATATTAAATAGAAGTCAAGTAGGACATCCTTTATAAAGGAAAGTATGCCATCACTCGTAGCCTTGTTGAAATAGTCTCCTCTTTCTTCTCCCCTAAGAGGAAGAAGTCTCGTCTTTCGGAGGTGTGGCTAGCTCTGGGTCAGCTGTAAACTCTTGTTCAAGGAGTGAGGGAAAAGCAATGTTTGAATTTCACAGGCAAAAGGCCAAGGCGAGAAAGACCCAGCGCAAGGGTAAATGCTCTTTGATAAGATGGATCTGTTTAATACGAATAAGCTGTTCTTCCATTCCTCGTGTTAGCCAGGAAGTTCGAATGGCTTAGTGGTATAGAATCCGATCTTTCGGAATAGAAATAGAATAGGCTCTTCTCCTTTCCTTTAGTTTGGCGAGATAGGAATTGTCTCTAGAAGCCTTAGGCCGATTAGTTAGACTGATCTTTGTGATATAGCTTTTGTGGTCTTGTTTAGCGATTGCGCATTGCCGTGCTGTCTTCAACAAAGATCTCTGCTCTTTTCCTTGATGCGGAGAAGATATAGTTCTTAGTTAACCCCCTGGCCAGTTCAGTTAAGAGAGTTCGAGGCATAGCCCAGGTGCTTTTAGCGAAGCCGGAATTCCATGTTGGTAGTTCCGCCGAGGGTGACATCACTGGGGAAGAAGAATTCTAGATCGAATGCGACCATCGAGTTTCTTCAACGAGCCCCACCCTGGGTCTTTCTTAGTGTAGTTGGTTTTCCCGTGGTAAGCTCTCTGACTACTGGCTTGGCTAGGCTGGTCTCCTATTAAACATGGTAAGCCCGACCCTCCCCTCTGAGAAAATACCCGGGAATCCTCCCTTTTTAGGAGTCAGAAGTCCTCTCTCGCCAGTCTCGGTCAATTGAATCTGACTGAACTTGACAGGTTCGGACTTGCCTTTCCTCTTCTTTAATGGATGGGAACACATCGAATGAAAAGGATGTCGAATGAGTTGAAAGATGGCAAAAACCCTATTAATGGCTAGCTTGTGAGAAATTCAATCTGAACTTTATTGGCTCCATCACCTCCACCAGCAGCAGCCTCTCTAATCCGATTCCGTTCCACAGGGATGCCAAGACAATGATGATGGCCCGTTCTTCTTCTCAGAGACTACTTGAACTGCCCGATTGACCCTTCCCTGTAAGCTCTTTAATGGTGGATTTGCCTGACCTTATTTCTTTCTTCAGAGGAAACTAAAGGAGTCATCACTTCAAGTGAAGGCGGAATAGAAGACTGGAAAGCCGGAGTCAGCCAACCCTTTAGTAATAGCAAAGGCGGCAAGCACAGATGAGAGGGACATCACTGAAGAGCTTAACTGACGAGCTATTTTTGTGATTAGCGCTTCTGCTCACTGGCTAGATCGGACTGTCTGTACCTTTGCTAACTCTGCCTGTAAGGAAGTTAGTCCATAGCGCTTACTGGGCCAAAGCATTTCGAAATCGCCCGTCGATTGAGAGGTGGAATCAAAAGCACAATGGGAAGTGGGAGATAGGCTTGGAGACAAATGTTGGGAGCTGCGCCGCTTTAAGAGTAAGAGGAAACCCGGGAAAAGCCTCAGCGTACCAAGGGCGGAATCCGATCCAAAAGAGAAAGAGCATAAAGTAAAGGGGCCAAGTGAGAAATTCTCTGATTCTGACTGAGATCTTTGTCCTACTTCTCACCCGGCTAGCTGCTGAATTCAAGTAGTTGACTTGACCGGAATCACAAGTTTTCAATGATACCGGCAATTGGGAATCTCAGTTGATGAGCCTGGCAAACGGAGCTACGAAACTAAGCAGCATACTTCGCCTTTAATACCTTTTTAGTCCAGTCCTGCTGCTTGTACGGAGTACGAATAAGGGGGCTGCCCAGTCTCAAACGCAAGATAAAGCTACGCCCCTCCTTGCCTAAGAGTTCTTGCTTCAAGTTAACTTGCGGTCGGGAAGTCTCTTGTTTATCTCTTTTTCTTAACCATACTCAAAACATGGCCTTTGACGTAAGAAATCTGGTATGTTGACGAAAATTGTTGACTGGAGCTTGAAATTCTAGCGCTGTTTGATGGATCGAGAAAAGCAAGCAAAGAAGCAGCAGGATGCGGAATATGAAGGGGCCGGAGGTAGAGCCAATGACCAATTGAAGAGTTACAGACTAGAGTATAAAGCCCTCAATCATGCTCTTGCCAGTGGCATAGATTGTTTTTGGAATCAAGTGCACCGATAAAAACAACTCGGCGGAACCCTCAACATGTGCTAAAAGCAAGATACGAAAGGGGTGATCTCGAGGTTGACCTTCTTGGGGGACCTTTTGCTATAAGGTGATGCCCTTCGGGCTGAAGAATGCTGGATTAACTTACCAAAGGGCCATGACAACCCTATTCCATGATATGATGCACCAAGAGATAGAAGTCTATGTAGACGACATGATCGCCAAGTCCCTTGACGCAGAAAGTCACTTGGTGAACCTAAGGAGGCTATTTGAGAGGCTCAGAACAGCTCCGTCTCAACCCAACCAAATGCATATTTGGAGTTACCTCTGGCAAGCTGCTAGGGTTTATTGTCAGTAAGCGAGGCATAGAAGTTGACCCAGCAAAGATCAAAGCCATAGTTGATATGCCAGTTTCAACAACTCAGAAAGAGGTCAGAGGCTTCCTAGGGAGGCTGAATTACATATCCAGGTTCATTTCGCAGCTAACTGCGACCTGCGAGCCAATATTCAAGTTATTGAAGAAAAACGCTCCTACAGAATGGACTGAGGAGTGCCAGCAAGCTTTCGAGAAGATCAAGCAGTACCTTCTAAACCCTCCAGTGTTGGTGCCTCCGACTCCCGGAAGGCCCCTGATCATGTATCTCACAATTCTCGAATCGTCCATGGGTAGTATACTGGGACAGTGCGACGAATCCGGCAGAAAGGAAAGGGCCATATTTACTACCTCAGTAAGAAATTCACAGACTATGAGCCGATGCAGATTGATTTTCCTGATGAGGCGGTGATGTTTGCAACAGAAGAAGAACCGGAGGAATACCCAGAATGGAGGCTATTCTTTGATGGGAGCAGCCAACGTCTTTGTAAACGGGATAGGAGCAGTGCTAGTATCCCCTCAGGGATCTCATCTCCCAATTGCAGTGAAACTGAGGTTCGCTTGCACCAACAACGTCACAGAGTATGAAGCATTTTTTATAGGTCTCCAAGCATCCCTGGATTTGGGAATACGAGATATCGAAGTTTATGGTGACTCTACTCTCATTATCTGCCGAGCTGTAGGAGAGTGGAAGACCGGGGGGGAACCCCAGCGAATTCCGTACGGTGAGTATCTGGAGGAGTTGATAATCCGGTTCAGAAAGATCACTTTGAGTTATATGCCCAAGACCAAGAACCAGTTCGCAGATGCTTTAGCAAGACTAGCCTCAATGGTCCGAATTTCAGAAGAAAGAGACATCCATCTGATCAAGGTGGAAGTAAGAGAGGAGCCTGCATACTGTGCTTTCGCAGAAGAGGAACTCGATGGCAAGCCCTGGTATCATGATATCAGGGTCCTTATCAAAGAGAGAAAGTCCCCAGTTGGGGCAACTGACAATGACAAGAAGACAATCAGGAGGTTATCAATGCAGTTCTTTCTGAGCAACGATACCCTGTACAAGAGATCCTATGACAGCATGCTGTTAAGATGTGTCGATACGGGCGAAGCAAACCGGTTAATGGCAGAGGTGCACAGTAGTGACTGTGGCGCGCATATGAATGGCTTCATGCTTTCCAGAAAGATCCTCAGAATGGGCTACTACTGGTTCACAATGGAGCATGATTGTGCGAAGTATGTAATGTCACCAGTGCCAGTTGTATGCAGATAAGAGCAAAGCACCTTCAGTTCCTCTCAACAACATGACGTGAACGACCGCTTTCTATGTTTCAATCGGATACCAATTGCTTGGATGCGTTTGAAAGCCTCAAGATGACTTGCAGAAAAAATGTTTTCTAGGTTTGTCTTGTGTCTCCGTAACAAATGGTCCATTTATTGATGGGCGAACGACGGGGATTGAACCCGCGCGTGGTGGATTCACAATCCACTGCCTTGATCCACTTGGCTACATCCGCCCCTACCCCCGCACAGGTTTAAGTCTCTATCTACGATAAGATCCTTTCTTCCCTATTCCCGCTATCAAAGAGAAGCTTTTTCCTATACTATAGTTGCAAGTCTATTGTTGTGTTTCGGAATTAGGAAAAACAAAGCTTCAACAAGTAGAAGCTTCCTGGCAAAGCTTCAAACAAAGAGGTTGGGCTGTTCACTTCATTGATTTGACTTCACTTTACTTAAGATTAAAGAAAGGGGCCGGGCGGGCAGTGAAGGCTCATTTAGTAGACAGCGAGCGAGCAGCAAACACCTACTCCTATCAAAATGAGAAGCGAGCCTCTATCAGAGAAAGCCATTGCGCGCTAGCCTCTTGTATAGGGTTCCAAACCTGCGCACCCCTAAACTACAAGCTTTGAAGCTCCTACTTTGACTTCATTTATGGGATATTTAAAGAAGCCCCTTTCTACAAACCTTTCCATAATATAAGGGAAGCTCGAAGAGCTTTCTTCGCATGCTTAAGCGCACCCCCTTTCCATTAGTAAGGTTGTCAAAAGGCTTTCTTTTTGTTCCTTTATTACTAAACTAATATAATAGGGGTAGGGAGGCGCTAACGAGCAATCAAACTAAAGCGCTAACGCTCCTTTACTAAGATTATAATATATATATAAAGAGTTGGCCCTTCTTTCTCAAAGTCAACTTTCTCGTTTCTTGCTTTAGTTTTCAATAAGGGGCGCGTTAGCGCCCTTCCTTCAGCTGGCTCCGCCCTATCTATTCATCTCTTTTTTCAAATGGATATTTAGGGATCTCTCTTATTCATAGATCTTGAAACCGGATCAATATCCATTTATCAATAGATCTATCGAAAGATAGAAAGATATAGATCTCTATCTGGATCTATCTCCATATCTAAATATGGAAGAACCAACACTTAAAGGGCGTAACCAACGGAAGGTTCTCACCCTGTCCCCGACATTGTTCTCCGACGATGTCCCCTGGGCGAAAGGGGCCACCATTCTCTTTCTTTCTTCAATCGTTCCGATCAGGACAAGTGGGTTGGTTCGTTTCCTCCTCCTATCTACGCAATTCTCTGTCTTCGTTCGTGATCATCTTGGGCGAAAAGTAGTTGTAGAGGAGCGGCTGTGAAACGGCGATTCCCCCTTTCCATTGAAGTAGGGAGGGCCTCCTTCCCCACCATTCCGGCCTATTATTGATAGGGATTTTACCGATGCTGAAGGTAGCTTGCTTACCAAGCCACCCACTTGAGAAGCTAGTCGCCAGAAAGAAGCGACGAGGAAGCGAAGCTGTCTACGAAGCTTTGCTTCCCCCCCCTGTAGTCGGAGTACTCGGCTCGTCGCTACTTTGATTCAAAAAGTAACCGATGGTTCCCGACTTTCTCCGGTTTCCTCATCCATCACTTTTTTTTTTCAAAATACCGGTACGCTCTAAAAAAAAGTCAAGGATAAGCTTGCATTCTAGAAACGGTAGCTTCCCGCCTCCTTCATTCCTACTGCCTCCTTCGGTGAGAAGTTCCCTTCCCTTTTCGAAAATGCCTGATGGGTCTGCTCAGCAAACGTACAAAGTGGAGCTGCCCGCTGTTTGGCTGACCCTCTTCTTACCATTCGGGTTGGGTTGACCCAGAAGTACTGTAAGAAGGAATGGAACCACTGGAGAGTCGTCTGCAGTTCACACTTGGGCAAAGACGACTGACTTTGGAAGTGGAACACGCACCGATTTGCGCTATTCCGGGTTCTTTTTTTTCGTAGCGAAATCAAGGTTTATGATAAAGTCAGCGAAGTTTCTATGGTGTTCTACCTTTGGGTAGTCTCGGTCCACAGTGGAAGGCTCCGCACCTGAGCCTCGTTAGACTCAGCGGAAGTGTTAAGTGTAAGTGAAGAGAATAGAAGAGATGAAGTCCGTCCCTTAGCCTAGTCTATATCCACAGCTGACGCAACTCCGTACCGACGCCTTAACTACTACTTAATTAACGGCTAAGTGATTTCATAAGCTGAGCTTTCCTTAACCAGCTGACCTTACTTCGTAACCTCGGCCTCCCTTTCTTTTTAGTTTGACTAAGTGACTTCCTAACCTCAACGTACTTTCTTTCTTACTGTAGCATAGGGCTTCGCCACTTCAAACGGGCGCTTCGCCCTTTTTTTTTTAGAAAGAGCGGGGCCTTACTTATTCAGGGAGGATGAAAGAAAAAGAAAGGGATCCGGGGGCTTTATGATCGGAGAAAGGGAAGGGGCGTGGTTGGTGTGTCACTGGGTCGGTGGGGGAACCCGTAGGAAGGGGGGACGACCCACCGAATTCACATCAGAAACCGCCAACATGAACACAAACGAAATCTTGAATTGCGTATAGAAAAGAAAGAAAACGAACCACTTCTATTCTCGGAGCTTAGGTATATGAAGAATGGCTTTTTGGTCCCTTTCGTCCAGTGGTTAGGACATCGTCTTTTCATGTCGAAGACACGGGTTCGATTCCCGTAAGGGATAGGTATTAATTCCCGGCCGCTTTCCGCCAGTGTTCATTGCTGAGTGATCGCTCGCTATCTGGCTGGAAAGGGTGGTCTGGAAGCTTCCTCTCTCCCAGCAAGCAAGACGAGATCACCACTTCTCTCAGTAATGGACTTCCTTTAATTCTTCCTTAGTCTTAGATGTCCTTTCATAGATTCTCGAACCTCCGACAGACAGAATCCCCATGCATGCGTTCTTTCTCTCCTCCCCTTTTTTTTCTTTGGCCGTTTTTGTTAGGCATTGAACCCCACCTTAGGTGCTGAGTGGTGTCCTCCCCCCCCCTTAATACCTAATACATAGTTCCGTCTATGGAGCCTAAAGCTTCAACCATGGCAGTAAGCAGTAAGTTGGCCTAGTCTCTCGCCCAGCCTTCGCCTTCTTCAGTGGACAAGTTGAAGCGTTCAACGGTTCTTCGGCCTACCACCTTTGTTTGTTTTTCAAGGTTGAGCTTTTTCAATTGAAGCTAATGCTATGTTGCCCTTCCCTTGTTCAAGAAAAAGTGAGGACTTTCTTTTAGCTACCGGCCCAAACAAAAGAGATTAGCCTCTTGATCGATCGATTGATTGAATCGAAGTACGAAGGGGTTGATTTAAGTGTGAGATCCGCCCAAGACTAAGGCCGAGCAACTAGCTGCTGCAGGATTGGACGTCTATCTATCTCACCACGCTCCCCTACTCCTATAAAGGCCGGCGGAAGGAATGCTCTGCTCATCTTTCTTACGGCTCGTTACCGCAGCGCTCGTTCACCCCTTCGGCTTCTTCAATTCAAAAAGGTAGTGTCCTTTTCCTATTCTTATTGGTAAATAGCGTCTTGAAGCGAAGGCATTATTGAAGGAAAGAGATGGCGGGTCGAGTCAACTACACCAGCCTTACTAACTAGGGCAGGGTACACCACACTCTATCAAGCAAGCTGCCTGTGAAGTTGAAGCTTACTTTGCGATACGGACCATTCACCATTTTTTTGTGGGGGGGAGTATCTAACGATTAGCTTTTAGGCTGGATTCACCTCCGTACATGGGGATGTACTCCGGAATAGACGTGGAGAGCTAAAAACTGTATGGGCCACCCTTGCTAGCAGAAGAGAAGGAAAGAGTTATCCGTACCCCTAAAGTAAGGTCGGATTTGGCACCTTCAACTACTGATGTTTTGACCAAGGCCCTATAGAATCAAGTTGGAGATCAATATTGAAAGCCAAAAGCTGTGGCTAGAGCAAGGGTAGGAAAGGCAGCACCAACCAATTCCCGGTCAATCAAGGGTAGCATTAGGCGGGGAACCGTCCAGAAAGATTCTTTTGGATTGTTAGGAGAGCTCTGTTCGTTGAACTCCGGTGGAACGCCCGTTGAACACCCATGCAACTCCCAATAAACGCCAATGAACTCTTTTTTGTTAGTGCGTTGTCTTGTAAATTCCACACCCCGCCTTACGCCTAAATCTCAATACCTACCTGCTAAACAGGTATATCGCAACGCAAATCTCTTTGGACAAACTTCCAGAGCAAACACCAATAGCAGCTGAATCTTGTTTAGCAATCCAACCAACCGTCGGGGACTTTCCAAAGTCCCCAGCCAAGCCCGCGTACCAGAGCGCTCTAATTCGAATAAAGTCAAATAAAGTTTTCATTCCTTCATTTATCCATATATGTTGCACCCTGTCTTTGAAGCTTCTCGTAAAAAGTCGTTCGACGTGGGGAGGTGGGCCCTGCTTGTCTAGACCAGCGATCGTAAACCCGCATGGTTAACCGATTATAGAGTGCGAGACTCGAGGTAATCCTAGGAATACAGTAGAATAACTGCCTCCGTGGACGCCTCTGCGAGTAAACCCCTAGGATCTCCAAAGGAGCTCAGGGATAGAGTTATGATGATCTTTCTCAGGTTTCGTGGACTTCATCCTTCCGGTGACCTGACATGACACCGTCCCTTCCTTTGTAGACGGCTAAGTGACTTCCTAACCTTAACACCTGCTTCATTAGTATCATAATCCCTGCTATCAACAAGTTATGAATAGCCCTGGCTTTCTTCTTTATTAATGGCAGAACAAGGCGCCGGTCTTGCCGGTACTCCCTTGTATAGGTATGCAATTTCAGAAAGCTAACTTGAGCTATGGTGAATTATCTGTCTTTTGCTTCGTCAGTGATCCCGCGGTCAAAATGAAAGTTTATTAGACTAGTCCTACTCATTCTCTTATCTTTTCGTCTTTAGGTTGGAACAACAAGGAAGACTTAGTGAAGAAATCTATGCCTGGAGGAACGCTATCCATAAATTAATCGAAAACATACTAGGCGGCCAGGAAAGGGGATGGGTAGTAATTGCGAATGAGCTTGTCTACGTAGCGTAGTGAGTGCTTCCCAGGTGGGGATCGTGAACCTATCCCTTGGCAAAGAACAAGAAGAAAACGAAAGGAGAAATGAATCCATCCATTGAGTATAACAGAGCAAATGATGGTATAGCCAAAGGAAAGCATTACCGAATAGGAAGGAAAACAAGAATTTTTTGGGTCCGGGTCCGGAACCAGAAGTGGTAGTTGGTGTAATACCGCCTTACAGCAGTAGTAGGGGCGTTAAGACCGGATGTCCCCGTATTTTTATCCTAACTTGCCTTTTCCGAGACAAGGGCCACTACATGCCTAAATGACTGGGTATAGTACCTATATCCATCAGGCGGGCAACAAAGATGTCATCTACAGCCCCTTATTCCCAGGATTCCTTTTGGAAAGAATTGTTGATTGGGACGGATAACATATTAAACGAACTCATATGTTCGTATGGAGATATTCAGATCCCGAAAAAGAAGATCGCATGACCTAGAAAGAAAAAGAAGTCCGTGCTACTATAAGGCCTCTAAACTCCTCCCTCAGGACTGATAGTATGTATGGTAGAAAGAAAGATTCTTCACCAGTAGCGAAGTCACCTCCATTCTCGATTTCTATTGCGACAGAGGAAGGTATCATAATAGAGTCAAAATCACGGTTAGAGTCAGTCCGGATAAAAGGAAGAATCCAATCCGCAGCTAGTCTTGGGATCAAGGCTTCTTTCCTTTGCTGAATCAGGAATAGCCGACTCCAGGGAAATGCTTTTCCCAGCTCAAAGGCGATGACTAGTAGATTCGGGGGTACCTAGAAAGCGAACAAATGTTCCCATGGTCATGATTGTTGACTAAACTGCCCTTTCTCTGATTCTCCTTGCCGACTCTGAACTAACTCATGCTTGAATGTGAACAACCGATAGCACGGAAAGCAGCATTCTACTGATTTGATTACCTTCTTCCCTTCCAACTATTATAGTAGGAATTCTCTCTCGAACCCTAGAACCTTTGGGCTAGGAACCCGAGAAAAGCGAATGTTCAAAGCTTTCAGCGGGCTAGAGTCGTCTTCTTGCTGTTGTTGAATGGGAAGCCGAGGAGTTCAGCTAGGGTAGAAGGTGGCTTTTTGTAGAGTGAAAAGGAGAAGGGACCTCCCTTCAATCCATTGGAAATAGCAGCTAGAGCCACAGATTGGTCCAGATTCTTCACTTCGAGTGCATTACTATTAAAGCGACTGAGGTATTCTCGAAGCCTCTCTTCTGGGTTTTGCTTAATTGACATGAGGTGGACCAAGGTGGGGAGCGATACAGGTTCCTATTACTCACTCACTGACTTACTGACTGACTCACTCATCGCCGTAGTCATTTGCTCCTGCTTAAAAACTCCAGGGCGCGCGAGCGCACTACGGCTTGGAAGCTGACTGGGCGGCCGCGCGTTCTATATTGATTGGCAACCCCGTTCCGTTCGGGGCCTCTCTTTGGAGAGCCTCTTCACTCCACTCATCAGAGTCAAGACTTGCAGACAACCCTGAAAGCACAGAGGCGCATAGAGGCTATAACTAAACTACCGGATCAGAGCAGAGCACTAACGCATAGGTGTAGCTCCGCTACCCAACAGGAGCTACACAGCTAAAGCTAGCAAAAGAGAGTCATACTTCAAACCGTTACGCTCGGGCCAGATGACGCTTGGCAGTGAACTCTGACTAAGGAGCTCCACAGCTAACTACTGACCGCAGAGAGGGGGTTCTAGTTGCTAAAAGGGCGATCAAAGGCGAAGCCGATATCGGACAACTGATACACCTTTAGCCCGCTCCGCTCGCCGCTAAGAATAGCCCCTTCACTCCGATCCATCAGGGGGGTCTAAACACCACTTCCTTATTGAAGCAGTCTAGACAGTCATGGAATGACGCCAACCAGTCCATTCCCAAGATGACGTCAAAAGCGTGCATGTCGAATACCATCAGATCCGCAGGCTACCCTGGATACTAATAGGACAACTCCTGAGCACAGAACTACACATCACCGACTCTCCCACCGGAGTCGCCACTGCCAGATCATAGTCCAACGGCTCCGCTTTCTCCGCACAGAACCGAGCATATACATGCGATATAAAAGAGTGGGTGGCTCCAGAATCGAACAAATCGTCGAGAAAATAACGGGAGTGTACCTGTGACGACGTCGTTCGAAGCCTCTGCATCACCAGGTGTGAGTGCAAACACACGGGCCTGAGCCGTCTTCCTCTGTCCACCGCCTCTAGCTGGAGCCGGAGCCTTTCCCTGGTTCGAGCGACAATCCCGAGCGACCAGGCTTCCCGCATCTGTAGCAAGCATCAGTCCCTCTACGGAAGTCATCTTTGAGTCTATTAATGACGTCCCTTACGTAATTCCATTCGGTCAGGAATAGCGGGATGAATTACAAGAGAGAGTAGAGCTTCATTAAAGACTGTAAGCACATTTCCGGGGTTTTCTATAGAAAGATGGATAGAGGAGTGCGTTAGTGTTACGACTGATGAGCGAGTGCACTTTAGGAAGGAGTGCCCGATGAGGTCGAATGGTTTTCGTCCATTCCGGAATACACAACCAAGTAATCCATTTGACCGGTATTTGATTGATCCGTTGCAGCTTAAGCCAAACACTCGAACAGTAGCATTGGCTGCTATGATTGGAGCTGTGATATTCGCTATGGCGTTAGGTGAATCAGTCACAATAGAGGGAATTGCGCTATAATTGATGCTTAGGCTACTGCTATTCATTTTGGATTGTCAACTTCTACGAGTTGAGTAACAAGCCCTGTTCAGGCTATCTCCATAGGTAGTAGTGTACTTAGTGGGTCGTCTCAATGCCTCTCTCTTTAGTCGAAAGCCCCTGTTTAAGCCCCTCTTTAGGCTGTCTCAACTAGCGATACCTTAATGCGAAAAAATGCCTTCTTTCCAGGTCTCAATTGCGAAATAGGACTTACACCTTCGGTTACAAAGTGCGTTAAAATACCTGCCAAATGAAGTGCTAGAACCTCTAAAATAGGACTGACATCTGCTAAACGGGTCAAAAGAGGACTGACTCCTGCGGAACAAAGTGCAAGAAAGTATGATTTAGTTACTCCGGCAAAACGGAACAAGTTAGGTAAAGACCAAGTGTCATCTGCGAAATAATATAACTTGTCAAAATGAAAGCGAAGGGAAGCTCCTTGAGAAGGACGCTTACGTTCTGGGTGGGAAGGAATTTGCTTTGGAGTCCTCTTGTTTTCTTAGGAGGCTTAGAGGGAATAGACCAATGGAATTGTTTAAGAAAGGGCCTACTTGCCTTTTTCTTCTTCTTCACCGACTTAGTGTCAACTGCGGAACAAAGTGCAAGAAAGGCTTATAAAGACTTACACCGGCTAAACGGAACATTTGATAAAAAAGAACTTAAAAGCCTTACAACTGCGGAACAAAGTGCAAGAAAGGCCGATTTAGTGTCAACTGCGGAACATTTGATAAAAAAGAAAATAGAATAACTTCACCGATTTACATCCGCAAAATGAAATATCCTAATTCCCAACCTTTCTTTGGAATTGTACTGAGTGACTGAGTAGTGTGGGAGTCCTTGAGGACGAGGGAAGGCTTGTAGCCAAGGTAAGCTCCTTGAGTGCGAGGGTTACGTTCTGGGAAGGAGTGAAGGGACAAGAGTTCCAAAGAATTGTGAAAGAGAGGCCTTTGAGGCTGAAGGTTCTGGTCCTGGACTTTCTGAGGAAGAAAGTTCTGTTCTGGGAAGGTAATCTCCTTTGCTTTGGAAAGGGAGGCCCCGAAAGACCCATAGTGAAATCTTATGAAAGAAGCCGGAAAGAAGAAAAGATTAGTAGGCGGGGGCATAGACTAAGGGGAATTCTCTTTACTAAACAATAGGGGAAGAAGTTCGAAAGTTCCCCTCGTTGAGGGAATAGCTAAATAGGAGTACCGTTCCTGGTCCGTCTTGCTTCGATACGAAGAATATGAATCAGATGAATCTCCGTCTGGAGTCTTTCGTTCAGAAATAGAGAATCTTTCCGGCCGGCTTTCGTTCCTCGATTTTAGAGTCGAAATATGGTACTAAGACTTGACGTTTTATAATACCTCTAAAGTAAGGCTTGACGATTGAGACCGCTTGGCTTTCTCGCTTGACGCGAAGAATCAGTCTGAGAATCAGAAAGAAAGGAACCTTAGGCCGGGAAAGAATACGTAAATAGTGTTGAGCAAGAATGCAGTGGACCCCTCAACGAGGGCATAGCCAAATAGTAGTTTCATAACTAAAGCGGACGGGAATAGAAGAAAGAAAGGACACGGATTAGTAGTTTCATAACTAAACCGAAGGCAAGCAACGAGAGTCACTCAGGAACTCAATTCTACTCCGGACTGGCGCCCCCAAGGACAGCAACAAAGCAGGACAGCAACATCAGGCGAAATCGACTCCGTCAAAGTATGGTATTGAAACTCAATGATGTCAACTCCATTTTTTGCTTATCCGGCTACAATGTTTTGTGATCCCCTTCCATTTTTGAAACCAGTGTACACTAGTGCAAAAAGGGCCCTCGATTTCGAATGAAGAAAAACCGACCGACCCCTCATCGTCATCGTTAGAAAATCATCAACATCGGCCTCATGGGCCTCACTTTCCCAAGGAGCTTCCCTTGTACAATCATCATCTTTAATGATGGAAAAGAGCCGTTCACAAGGAAATGAAAGAGGCCGGAGAAGAAGTATTCAGTCGTGTACTGGGCCGGAGCTACAGCTTTCTTTGTCCTCAACCAAAGGGGAACTCGACTCCGTTAAAGTGACGTCTTCCTCCTCGAAAAGCATCGAGTTGCCTAAAAGTAAATCCCTTTCTTATTATTCTTGTCTTGCTTGAAGTTTACATCAAGCTAGGATCGAACCAATTATATCGAGTTAAGCGAATGTAGGAGAGAAAGTCTCTCTCTTAGGTTTAGGAGCAAGCTACCTTCATTCCAATGCACTTGGACTTTAGTAAGGACTCTAATAGCTCCTGTAGTGTTATAGCACGAGAGGATATATTTAATGGTATTATATCTTGCTGCTAGGGCAGAGCTGAGGAGATAGAGCAAAGAGGAGCATAGTAGTTTGAGTTCTTGCTTCCCTTGATTGAGAGCTAGGACTAGTAAGCCCCTAGGCTCTTACAGCTTTCTGCCTTTAGTATTTACATGAATTTCCTTTAGTGCCTTTCAGTTCTCTAAGGTTCTTCCAAGGGGCTTATTAGAATGGATTTAGAAGTAGAGTGCATCGAAGTCTCTCCTTTCTGTAGGGACTACCTTCCACTATGGTTCTAAAGAAGAAGCGGGCAGTCATTACAAGTGGATTGGACAACCTCAGCACCGGGGCCCCACCCATTTCTTTTTCTCACAGATGCTATGGAAGCAAGATAGTCATATTAGCTAGAGCCCCTATATCTTAGTATAAATAGAATATCATCCTCCTACGGGACGAGGAACTATTCTGAACGATCACGGGCAAGCGGTTCGGGAGAGCCTTCCAGGTCGGGGCCCACGTTATCCCAAGGTTCGACGACTTCTTTCCAAGTGCCAGCTTCCTTCCTCCTCCCCCGAAGTCAAGACTTTCTCCACTCCAGGGATCAAAAGAAAGCCAAAGAAGGAGAAGAAAGCATACGAGTAGTTTCCTCCTCTTCAGATTACAGGTATATATACCTTAGATGTTGCACTTAATTTTGAATCAAGAAGTGAATTCTCAATTCCTCTATGCTCCTCGATGGTGCAAATGAATGCTTCGTTCATTCACTTCGCTGGTTCGCTGTCGCTTCTCCCCCGCTTCTGTTACTGTTAGGTTGAGCGAGTGCCTACCTACCTACATAAGGTGGTTTCCTCTCCTCCTGGGGTGGGACCCACTACGGATGGGATGGACGAATCGATGAAGCTTCAATTTCAAGCTTTTTCCCTCTTTCGTCTTATCGCTCTGCTTCTAGCTATTCGGATAGACCACACCTCAGAAAGAAAGTCCGCTATTCTTTTGAATTTCATGGAAGAAATCTCGAGAATGGACATCCATTATCAGATGTCTAGGCACAATAACAATAACATAATAAGGATAGATATGCCAGAAAGACACGATACGGGGAGCCGTACTCTACTCTACGGGAGAAGGGCAAAACACTTGTCTCTTCGGGTGGTCCCAGTCGGTCGAAGGACTATGGGGATGGCATTGGGCACGCTGAAAACCTAAGTCTCCTTTTCCGTTCCTTATGATCAAAGATATTTTTGAGTCCAATTGTGGGTGGAGAAGGATCTGTCGTCTATGCTTTCAACTGATCCTGAAGATTTGAATCGTTTAGCTAGTGTCCATTCCGTGTCTTCTTGTGAGGAGAAGCCGTCATATCCGTTTCCCTGGTTTCTAGATCTTTGTGACGGTTCTATAGGTTTGATGATTCCGTTTTCTCTCTTTCCTAGGCCTGTTCCAGGTGTGTACCCGGATCGTCACATTATTTGCCATCCTCGAGACTGTTCACTCGGGAGTGGTTGCCTAGGTCTTTGGTCGTTTGAGACCTCTTCGATTCGCATGGGTTTACTGTTTGCTTCTATAATGGGAACATGTCCATGAAATTGGTACTCGGCCATGTGAGGGTTCTTATTTTTCTTTTTTATCAGGGTTCTTATTTTATTATAGGTATGTTTTTCTCTGTTCTAACTATGGTTCTTCCTCGTCCTCTAGAGCCCCGTCTATCCTTCGGTTCGGACGCAGCACTTGCAAGAGCAAAAGAGTATAGGATCACAGTAGAAGACCGCCTCCATTCAGATACCAATGAAAGGCAATCGAGATCTCCCAAACGGCTCTGTCGAGTCACAATTCGACGACTGGCCAAGATCAGCTGTTCGCGGTCAAAGCGGACAATAGTCTACTAAGAAGAGTCCTGGAACCAATGTCTTATTTGAAATGGCGAAACTGCTTCTTGGCCCATGAAACCCAAAATTTACGGCTTCACTATCTCCTGAGGCTCACATAAAGAGGGATATATGGCCTGTCCCTATTGGTATCGAGAAAGCTACTTCCCAGAGGAGAGAGGATAAAGCTTTCAAAAGATTGAGAGAGCACCTCTAGAATGACCACCACTTCATCTTCATCAGTCTGCTTGTCCCTCCCTTAAATGGCGAGATACTATATGGCCGATTCTCTTTAGCAAGAAAGCGCGAAAGCAGTGGCGCATCAGTACTCTTCTGCCCTATCCCGTTTCCCAGGAGTTAGGTTTTCCTAAAAATGGCAGATTTGTTTCTTATTTGTGACTGTGATTTTCTTTTGGCTCGCAATAAAGCTAGGGTCCTGATCGAGCAAGACGTAGTCCTATCTATCTACCTCTCCAGACACAATATCTTGAGTACCTATGATGGTGACCACATCTGCTGGCATGTGATGT